AAATATATATAAATCTATATTATATATATTATATATAATATATTATATATTAAATAGAAAAAAAACGAAAAAGCGGGTAGCGGGAATCGAACCCGCATCGGTAGCTTGGAAGGCTAGGGGTTATAGTCGACGTCAACTCAGGGTTTTTAACGTCTCTAATTCAAAACCGAACATGAAACTTTGGTTTCATTCGGCTCCTTTATGGAAGATGGAGAAATTCCATGATCTAAGCTGTGAACGAAAAAAAAAAAAAATTTGACCCATAACATCTATGTCAGCTTTTCTATCTTGAATAGATTCAAGACGGCTCGCTTTATAGATGATCCCTCTATAAGAGGAAGATTAGAAAAATCTTTCTAGTTAGTTCGTTCTCTATTTCTATTGGAGAGAATCCTGAGGAAAAGTCTTCTTTTCTACCGAGCTAAACGAATATTTTGATGTCTATAGTAAACCAAAGTCATCATTTTATAGCTATTTTACTTCAACTTTCCCTCGACAAATAAAAAAAAGAAGATTTAGTTACGATTAGAATTTTTTTTACTTTCCTTATCCATGGATCTTTTACTCATACTCATTCAATTGGAAGTATTGATCCAATTCAATCAAAATTCTGTTTCGTAATTTCAGAATCCAATTTGAATTTCAATTTGGATAAAAATCACGAGAATGTGGATTAGTCCTCGAACTTGTCATTGCGAGGTAAAGGGTTAAATCCTTTTTAAGAAATGAAGTTTTTGTTCGGAATACAAAGAAAACCGAAGGACCCCTTAACTATTAGGGGATTCATATAACGAATCTCACTTTTACCACTAAACTATACCCGCTACAATGTCATTATTGTATAGAAATGGGTTTTTGTCGAACAAAAAAGAGCGGTATCAGAAAAAATCCTTAAATTTAGAGTGTTGATGCCTTTTGTCAGGTGACTCTCATTTTTACTAAAAGGGATGATTTAAATAACCTATTCTATCTTTTTTTGCTGGAGGGGTTTGGACCGATTAGGGTTTGATAAAATAACTTCAGTTATAACATAAAAATAACTGATGGAAGAATCCACGTTTAAAAAATTTAACCCCCCTTTTTTAGGAATTAGTTCCAACTATATACTATATCTAGTAATCTAGTAAAAAAAAAGAATAGTCCCTTTTAGACTAAAGTATTTTGAAAAGGCCCGGCTAGGTACTAACCCGGCCAGGCCATGGGAATGAAAAAGCCCTTACTCTTACTTTATCAAAAAATAATGGGGTTGCGGTTAAACCGTCTTTAGACCCATATAATAAAATAATAAAGGAAAAATAAAGAAGAAATACTCTTTTCAATCCTTACCTTATACATGTTAAGTAATGTAACATAGTACTTATTCTTTTTCAACTGGAGAGATGGCTGAGTGGACTAAAGCGTCGGATTGCTAATCCGTTGTACGAGCTATTCGTACCGAGGGTTCGAATCCCTCTCTTTCCGTTTCCGTTGAATTTATCTTTTTGTTTTCTTTAATATTTATCGGAAAGGAAATCCTTTTTATTTTCTTATAGTCAAATTCCTAGTTAAAGGAGTAAATTGAAAAAATTCTAAGAAAATCTTAAAATATAAAGCAAAAGAAAGGAAAAAGTCTTATCCTATTTTTTAGTCTTCTCGTCCAGGATTACGTCCTGGATCATTAGATAGGAATCCGAAGATGAAGAGAGAAACAAAGAATATAACTACTGTGTAAACGAAGAGTTTGAGAGTAAGCATTACACAATCTCCAATATCATTTTTTTTGTAAAAAAGAGAATAGATTCGCCATTTTTATACCCCATATTCTAACTATTTTGATACTAAGAAATGAAGCAGTTTCAAAAAAAAATGAATTTTCATAAATTCAGTTGTAATATTTGGAAGAAGACTCTTTCATTACCAAAAGTATCTTTAATATCCAAAACCAAAATAGTTAATTGGTGGGTAACCCACTAGAGTTTTTCACCGGAAAAGGGTCAAATGAGGTGATCCAGCTTTAGAGCAACTATTTCAATTTGCACCAAGAGCTCAGCCCTTATCAATTGTTAGTTTTTTTATCGAATAAAGCATGCATTTTTCTAGAACAGTATTATATTTAATATCTCAGCGAAAGCTTACAGCAGCTTGCCAAACAAAGGCTAAGAGAAAAAATAGCAGAGGTATAACTGGCATAAGATCTACAATTGGATTTAAAAAGGCGTAGGCCTCAGGTAATTTGGCAAATAAAAAATGAATCGAATAAAGGTCAGAATTAAGACAGATACCGCTCAAACTGAAGATATTAAGCATAACAAAAGTTTTTTGTTCTTGGAGATAATTGCTTTTTGATTGAGTTATTGATATAAAGGAAAATGAAGAAAGTAAAATAGACTCAAAAACTCTTCTTTTTCTTTGAACTTACCCAATCAAAAATCCTTTTATTTTCAATCCAAAATAGAAGAAATTTGAATTTCATACAATATCTTATATCTTAATTAAATTATATGTAATGATCAATCCATTTTTATATAATTCTATATCGGCACGTGTTTAAAATTATCCATTCCATAGAAATTTTGGCTGGAATTGACGAACAACCACTACTAACAGTAGTCTTTATTAGTGAAGAATCTATGGGGCGTGGCCAAGTGGTAAGGCAACGGGTTTTGGTCCCGCTATGCGGAGGTTCGAATCCTTCCGTCCCAGAGGATATGGATTAGATGCAACTAAAGAATGTCAAAACTATCATTTATTTACAATAACAGAGTAATAGCCTATTGGATAGAATTTAGTTCTTCTTTCTACTTTGTTAATAAATACTAATTCTTTTATGAACCATATCTTTTTTACAAACTTAATTGAGTTCAAATGACACCTATATTTTTTTATTCAGGCAGGTATAAGTAACATAAATCACACTAGTTTGAATAAAAAAAAAGAAGTTGTACAGTCCTTTCATCATAGGCACATGCTCTTTGATATTCATACTCAAGATAAGTACTTAGAAAAACTGTACCTGCCAGATCCTTTAATTTAAACGGATATATCGATTAATTAGTAAGACTTTTTCCATTCTAAACAAAAGTATTGGTAGTAATTGAATTCAATCAAGGGTATTAAGTCTCTTCAGACAAAACTTTAGTGGGGTAAAATAAAAATTAGGAACAAGAGCTTAATCCGAACCCTTTTTTTATACTTAGCCTAGCTCACCTAGTGCATCTCGGAAAAAGGCCTGCTTTTTTTATGCTTCATCATCTCCATAACGAAAAATATCCATTTTAATACCTTTAGCTTTTCTACAAATCTCATTAATAAAAGATCAAGTAAATTACATACGTAACAGATGCTCTTTTGTTTGAACCCCCTTTTTAGGTATTTCTATTTTTGCTCTAATTCAAAAAATGAATTAATAATTGTAAATCTGGATAACAATTTTGAGAGGAGGTGATTCGCCTATTCTAGTCACTTTCTGTAAAGATTACAGAAAATTTACTTTCAAGTGGGGACTTCGATGTATTGTTCTATATTAAGTAACAACAGTGTTTTTCTTTTTGTAACAAATGTTTGTGATCCTTTTAATTGAAATAGTTAATCCATAATTAAGTTGCCGGTTGTTTAATTTAGCGAATAGATACGGAAATCCTTTACTCATTCGATTCCTATTTCTTTAATCAGATAAAGCAATAAGGAAGAAAAATTTTCCACAGATATCACTCTTTTTATCCACTTCATAAAAACCTGGAATTTTTTTTTACTTAGCTATTTTCCTTAACCTATCGATGGTTGAATTAGAAAAGAACGATGGATTTTTCTATCTCAGGATAGGCTGAAAACATGTGCTATATTCAAATAATGATGTCGAAGTAGTAAATGTGTTTTCAATATTTTTCCTGTGAGTTCTCGGTACTCGAAGAGGCGGATTCATTACAAAGAACTCGTTTATTCATGTTATTTTTATTCTATTTTTATTATAGAATTCTATTCTTCTATAATTATATAAAAATAATACAATATTTTTATACAATAAAATTTGGAATTTAAATAGGGGATTTAAGGTGAATTCTTAGTGAGGACTTCCTTCGAAAAGAATTTCGCCACCCATATACACGTCAAATAGATTACTATAATACGGAGTACTGACCAAACCAATGACTACTCATGATTCCATTTCTAAACTATAGGATGTTATGGTAAAACTTCGTTTGAAACGATGTGGTAGAAAGCAACGTGCGACTTGAAGGACATGATCAGCTGTGGATTCTTACATCCGTCATTTTATATCGCAATGAAGGTGCCCTTGGCTCGACATCTTTTGTTCTGTTCTATTACTCTCAATTGTAATTCAAATAGTACATAATATGATGGAGCTCGAGTATAAAGTATTGATTGATTTCTTAGGGGCAAGAATCTAGGGTGAGTGCCAATGAATAAGTTGGAACAACTTCGTAAGTGTATCTTCAAGATATAAATGAAAGGATCGAATTCGAACACGTTTCAAACCCGTTTTTTCGAATTGGTAAAACTCTTTTGATCCAAAGTGTATAAAGCGGGAATCAAGCATTCGAATGATTCTTTGATATAAGAAATCATAAAAAAGGGTATGTTGCTGCCATTTTGAAATGATTAAGGATCACCGAAGTAATGTCTAAACCCACGGATTCACAGTAAAGATAAAACATCTTGGAACAAGGAAAGACTTTTTTCAATTGTTAGAGAAGAATAAAAAACTTCTAAACGAGACAGAAAGAGGTTAGAGACCACTCAATAACTGAAATGCCTAAGGCCATTCTTTGAACTATTTGAGAGTTATCTAACTTGAGTTATGAGTACGAATGCCTTTTTTGTTTTTTTGAAAACAAGAGAGGGCTTTATTTTGATTCTATTTATTTAATTATTTTAGGGATCCACGTGGCATTTAAATTATAGAATTTTGAATCATTTTTTCTTGAGCCGTACGAGGGGAAAACTTCTTATAAGGTTCTGGGGGGGGTATTACATCTATCCCAATAAGCCGTTTATCGAATTGTTGCAATTGATGTTCGAGCCCGAAGAGAAGGAAGAGATCTTCGTAAAGTGGGTTTTTATGATCCGATAAGGAATCAAACCCATTTAAATGTTCCTGCTATTCTCTATTTCCTTGAAAAGGGGGCTAAACCTACAGGAACTGTTCATGATATTTCAAAGAAGGCAGATGTTTTTAGGGAACTTTTTCTTAATCAATCCAAATTAAAGAAATAAAAAAAAAAAAGAGTGTGGGTATGACTCGGATCTAATCTAATTTTTTATACCTTTTCATTACTATATCTCTTTCTTACTCTAATCAGAACCGATTTTTTATTGTTCCTCTAAAATCACATGATAAGAACGAAAATACCTTGTATTGGTATTTTGATAGAAAAATCTTCAAATGAATAGAATAGCTCAAGAACTTGGATTTAGAAATCGAAAATTATGATATTCCCTTTAATTGGATGGTTTTCTTTGGAGTTCTAAAGGACGAGATTAAACTTCCTTTGTCAACTTCTATTGATTAATTAATTCCAATATATTTATATTTTTCCTATTTGCTATTTCCATTTAGTTTTTATCTATCTATTATCTATGTAGATAATCCATGTAGTGCCAATCCAACACAAGTCCTTCTTTTTTTCTTAGTAATTTAGATTAGAATGGAATTTCTTGTCGTTTTTGTATTGTATTTTTTTCTCAACATTTATCTTGACAACAGTCTATCGAACAAATATAATTAGATCGTGGATAAAAAGAAAAGGATCTATTTATCTTCGTTCCATAGATTTTGGTTTTTCTTTCCTTCATTTTTTATTAGTTTTTAGTTCAATGTTTCGATTGTGTCATGCAATCTTTAGTTTGGTTTTGACTGGATTTATAGACTTTTTGGCTTGGGGTTGCTAACTCAACGGTAGAGTACTCGGCTTTTAAGTGCGACTAGGATTTTTTACATATCTGGGGATGAAGCAAGGGATTCATCCATACCGTCGGTAGAGTTTGTACGACCACGACTGATCCTAAATGGGAATGACTGGAAAAAATAGCATGTCGTATCAATAGAGAATTCTAAAAATATTTCATTCTTAAAAGCTTGCTCCTGATTTTAATTTTTGGAGCAAACCAAAATGAATTGAAAGTTGGGTCAGGTGAATAAATGGATAGAGCCTTTTGGCTCCAATTGTAGGGAAATAAAAAGCTACGTGCTTATGTTCGTAATTTGAACGACTACCCGATCTAATTATACGTTAAAAATATATTAGTGCCTGCTACGGGAAAGGCTTCGCCCATGAATGGATTATCCATTAAAAAAATCCTAACTATTCTCTCTTTTAGAGTGGAGATGACTGTGTAAAAGAAGCCGTATATTGATAAATATCCATTTTCCAAAATCAAAAGAGCGATTAAGTTGAAAAAATAAAGGATTTCTAACCACCTTCTTATCCTATAATGAATCCCCATTTTTTATATGGAAAAGAGAGGATAGAGAGTCCGTTGATGAGTTCCGAGGTGTTTCTTTTTTATATTCCTCTAATACCTTGTTTTGACTGTATCGCACTATGTATCATTTGATAATCCAAGAAATCCATTATCTTTTATTCAAATCGAATTTCCATTTTAAATGGAGGAAGTTAAAGGATCTTTAGACCTCGATAAATCTCGTCAACATGACTTCCTATATCCACTTATCTTTCAAGAGTATATTTCTGCATTTGCTCATGATCATAGGTCCGTTTTGTTGGAAAATGGGGATTATGACAAAAAGTTGAGTTTTCTACTTCTTAAACGTTTAATTAATCGAATGTATCAACAGAACCATTTAGCTCTTTTTACTAATACTAATGGTTCTAACCAAAATGCATTTTTGGGGCACAATAAGAATTTGTATTCTCAAATGCTATCAGAAGGTTTTTCAGTAATTATAGAAATTTTATTTTCCCTACGACTAGAATCTTCTTTCGAAAGGAAAGAAATAGTAAAATTTCAAAATTTACGCTCAATTCATTCTTTATTTCCTTTTTTAGAAGATCAATTGGTACATTTAACTTATGTGTCAGATATAGAAATAACCCCTCCCATCCATCTTGAAATATTGGTTCAAACCCTCCGCTACTGGGTGAAAGATGCTTCTTCGTTACATTTAGTACGTTTCGTTCTTTACAAGTATGATAATTGGAATAGCCTTATTACACTAAAGAAGTCCATTTCCATTTTTTTTAAAAGGAATCCAAAATGCTTCTTGTTCCTCTATAATTATCATGTATGTGAATCCGAATACATCCTCGGTTTTCTTCGTAACCAGTCGTTTTATTTACGATCAACATCGTTTGGACTCTTTTTTGAGCGAATCCATTTCTATGGAAAAATAAAAAAACCTTTTGTAGAAGTCTTTTCTATTCAAACCAAGCTAGGGTTGTTCAAGGATCCTTTTATTCATTATGTTAGGTATCAAGGAAAAGCCTTTTTGGGCTCAAAAGGCACGCCTCTCCTGATGAGTAAATGGAAATATTACCTTAT